GATTGATCTAGTTTCCAATGGGGAAAATCCGCCTTTTGCCTCCTCCTTCAACCGAGCAACCTAGTTTTCCAGTCATAGGTGGCACTCCAAGCTCTTCAACAGAAGGTAGAATTGGACCAACAGTTCTTTCGAACTCGTAAAAATCCACCCCTGTGAAGAACTTCTTCATAGGATCAAGTGCATACCTGATTCTATGAGGCCACCGAACAACCAAGTTAGAATGAAATTAAAAAACAATGCTTCCTTGTCCGTGTGGAACATGGATTAGCATTATGTCATTCCTACAAGTGATCCCCCATCCAGGATTAGAAGAAGTGCTATATGAGGACTTTGAAATCAAATAGAATATGTTTCTTTCCATTCCTCGTGAGCCACTTATTTCTCCGAAAGACGAGATCAAAGTGATTTTCCTCCTTTTTCCCAATAAGTCGACGGACTTACACCATTGGGATACTTCGAATAAACTGGAGTACATATAGGATACACCGGTGCTAAAACCTTTTCTCAAGATATCTTCCAAACTGTTTGGGTCCTTGCTCCGGATCTTGTTCTCCCGGTGTGAAAGCAGTTGGTTCCGTAGTTTTAGAATTCTGCTGATCCCAAGTACTCCATCTCCATCATTGCATATGGCAATATAGAAAGTAAAGAGGAAAAGGCATGACCAGAAGAATTGTGTAAAATAAGTGAATTTATCCAGTTGAGGCATGTAAGATTTATTTTTGAATAAAATTCCCGGAAAGAAAGAGAGTCCTTCCTGTACGAGTAGTGAAGAATTAGATAGAGCTTTGGTTGGTTGTTGACCAACGGAAAGCATGGGACTTTTGGGCGTATGAAGAAAAGTCACTTTTTCTTCTCTTACGATATTTCGAGTTGGATGAACAGATCGCTCCTAAATACAGACGTTATCAACTCTACGAGAAACCAACTGAAAGCAAATCATCGAATAAAGAGAGAGAAAGACCTTAATGAAAATGAGAAGTGTGAGTAAAAAATGCAGGACTTCCTTACCCTTTCTCAGCGAAATGATCAATCGTACACCAAGGGAGTATATTGAAGATTTGCTGGTAAGAAAGGTGGTCATACAATCCGTTTTCAGATCGATCAATAGACATCATAGCCGGATATTCTTTCCCTTCTTCGGACAAAACTCTTAGGACTCGGAAGACCAGTCCCTGGCTTTGGAAAACTAATGGAAAGCATTCTCCTTACCACAATAAGAAAGCACTACGGCAATGGCGCTAAACCTGCACTCTCATTCATCTCCTGCTTCGTACAAAGACAAAGCAGTTTCTCATCTCCTGCCTTCTAGGAAGTAAGGGCAGCTATCTCCTGTGAACGAATAGGCTCTTTTCGCTCTCTACAATCGGGTTTCAACCCGGCTACGAACCGGCTTATAGAAGGATTCCTTAGACTGCGGAATTTCTTACAGAACAAAGAAGCAGACTCTTAGGAAGGAGACATGACGTAAGGTATAAGGGAGAGAGGTAGGATTGAAACTGGAAGACTGGGAGACTAGATCGAAAGCTTAAGCGCTTCGGGGATGCGTATCCAAAAGGAAAGACCTTAGACCACATACAAGACTGAGAAAGAGACAGCCGGAATAGAACAATACCCCTATGGAAATACTGATCATTGGCTTCAACTTCATAAGACTCGAAAGGGAAAACAGGCCGCGGCCGCGGGCTCTTGCTGATCCCAGCTTGTTTGAGAACTTTCTTGAGCGTGGATATAGAAAAATCCGAAGGCATGATGCTGCACCATCTTAAATATCTGGCACAGACTAGCATCTTGGAGGGCCAGGTAACCATTACAGGATATAACCATCTCGGGGAAAATACCCTTTTCTAGCGAGTTTCTCCCAGTCTCCTCAGGAATTCTTCTCAGAAGTTCATCCCCTAGCAGGGAGGCATCATTCGGATACAACTGTCACCGCATCTTTCTGATAAATTCCAGAAAGCACCTCTGACTTTTGAGTGAGACGGCAGTTTGAATTCCAAGAAAGAAAATCGATCAGCTGCACCATTGTTCTTGATCTGAAGCAACGTTTTCAAAATGACTTCCCCATTCTCCAAGTTCAGAAGTGACCACAAGATCAAGGGGCAGACTAAGGCAATGATAATTGGCTGACTAGAATGACTAACGGGGCAATCCTTGACTTTCTTATTGATTATCCTTCCTTCTTCGTGCAGACCGATGACACAAGACCCACAGGGCTATGAGAAATAAATAAATGAGAAGACCGATGATACCAGGAACCAAATTAGATCGACGGCACCAGAGACCGGAAATACGACAAATTAACTAGAACCAGATCAGACCGAGGAGAAAGAGGAAAACACAGAAAAGACGATGATACCAAATTGGTGAGGAAGAAGAAGACCTAAAAAGACCTTTCCCAGCGAAGATGAAAACCATGACACAGACTTACAGAATGGCACGGTCTCTAGGACGAAAGGAAGAAAAGATCGAGCTTTGTGGCTCGCGACGACTCAAACGGGCGGATTCCATGTCCAAGATAAACCTGAATCTGTTCAGCACCTTTTCCACTCTTGTTCGAGGGTTCCCCATGAAAAACGAGTAGGGTTGACGTCTAAGGGCTTTGACACGTTCGCTGCTTAGGGCTTGTTTAGCGTATCTTCAAGCGGACCTGAAACTTCGCTGCCTAGGGAGCAAGCGCCAGGGCAGCTATTAGAGCTTAGTAGCTTCTGCATTCTGGTCTTAAGCCAACCAGTCCTGTCAATCCTAAAATGCAAATGATAGATTATAGAAAGAATTGCGTGAATCTAATCTCGTGGGCTTATTTTGTTAGATTCTGGATTGAGAAAGCACCGCCCAGTAGTGCCTTTAGCGAATGCGTTCACGAGGCCGGTCCCCGGTGGCTAAGAACCAGTCCTCACTCTTGAAGCCTAAAAGCCACTTTTTTAAGTATAGCTCAAGGCGGTATCGAATAGTCAACTTAGCCGTTTATAGAGCATGACCTGGATCCCCAAATACTCGTGAACTACGTCAGTCAGAAAGAACGCCTACCTTAGAATGAATCTTGGTCTAAGTTGGCGTTGTGGGTCGAATGATAATTTCGATCGAGCATGCGATCCTCCTCGATCCCAGGAGGGCATTTGATTCTACGCTCGCTGGGACAGGGAGGTCAAGGGTGGACTCAATATCCTAGTGCCGTTCAAAGGAGTGTCGCTACACTCGACGATAAAGGAAAGGTACCGAAGAATTGGGGGGTAAGGGGTAGTTAAATGACTCCGAATGAGCGAGTTGTAGCACTTCGACAAAGAAAGGTTTATTTGAATGCCCACTCACTGTATCGGAAAGGCCGTCGGAGAGAATGGCAGTTTGATCGAGCAGTAGACCTGATAGGACAGGACTCTTTAGGAAAAGGGCTGCCACTGGCCTGGCGATCACTCAACAAAATTAGCAAGCAGCCCCGGCCCGGGAGGAAAGCAAAGATTTTGAGCACTCGGGCAGCATTGGTTGATAAGGGCTATCTTTTTCGGGCTTCTTAACTGAACTGAATACGTAATATACGACATACGACATTATAGACTGAGACTCGGCCAGTTGACTCGATATATAGATTGATCTTGACTTTATAGGAGGGTTAACTAGACCAACTCGAATAAACGCACCCTCTCGCTCATGGCGGGGATGATTCACATCCAAACTAGCTGGAATGACGATCTTCTCCAGCGCGCGCTTAAATGAAATAGGAACGGCCGGGCACAGCTACGCATGGAAGACGAGAGAACAAAGTCAAGTTTTCCTACAGGGGTTTTAAATGCACCCCTAAAGGAATGGAATAGTAAGGCGTGGATGGTATTCACCCCGACTGTTTAAGGGAAGAGACGACTGTCTTGATGCCATCTCTTCTGTGAGGGCGAGTTTACGAGCGCTCTTCGTGCTTATCTTCCCGGGAAGTTCAGTTGCTTCTTCTCCTTTTTCATCAGGACTGAGTGGTCCTCTTCAAGCTGTAACCACCACTTGTCCTCAAGATCTATTTCCCTTCCTGTTCTTGGGCAGAAGTTCCTGGATTCCCGTCTCCTTACAGGGATGCGTTGGTGAATGATTGGTCCAACGGCGGCGGAGGACAGAATAGCACTACTTTGGAAAGAGCGGATTGCTGGCGATGACTTTCCGCCCATGGTTGGCTACTTTTGATCTCGTTTGATTGATTCCCCATAGGAGAAAGGATGCCTTAAGCTCCACTCGTTCTCTTCTGTCTTACGTGCCGGGCCAGGTTGCTTGCAAGGCTTTGCTTAGCTGACTAAGCGTCGGGCTTTCAGATCTTAGCACTACCAACCTAAACTCTTTTCTTCGACACCTAGTTTAGCAATTAAGTCTCGTTTGAGTTTGTTTTCAGCCACTCTATTTTTCCTCATGACGACGGGCTCCCTCTCCTTTCCCCTGCCCCTGCTGTCACGGCATTCTAATAACTTGAAGTTCCCCGCTCGTGCTCCCGTCGAGTGAAGCCCATAGCTCGCAAAGCCCCCCAGCTTGCATTTGCAGTGTGGGTTTTCCAACTTCGTTAAGTTACTGGGTGACATAGCAACGAGATAGGTGGTTTGTTTGGCGCGAAGTGAGCTTGGCTGCCACTTGGGGGCGGATTCTCCCGCTGGTCGACGAACGGATGCATCCTAGGAAGGGTTCGCTCGTGCTTCTATCTTCAGTATAGCAAAAAAAGGCATGAGGATGAGGAGAAGGATATCGTTTTTTCCTATGGGGAAGATTCAACATTAAGAAAGGGATAGGCGAAAGACAAATGCAAAAGATTATCAGACTAATGAAATTACACGAAGTGGTTTCTAGATGGAAAAGGAATTCTTTGCCAAAGATCCTTTCTCCTACTAAGTTTAGGATAGGAAGGAATCTAACAAGCAGAGTTAGAAGGAACGAACACCAACCAAGGGCTGAGGGCGGGGAAGGATGCACTAAAGCTTACAGCCACAGGGCCCTAAACCGTTCCAATTTATGCTGAACGTTGTATTGCCAAGGTTAATTAAGAAGGGAAGCCTTTCATTCATCTTCGGAACAAATCCTATCATTGCCTGATGAGTTCTAACATCGGATGGGAGATCAATAGCAGTTATAGTCAATACCAGTTAAACGTAAAGTCAGGCCGTTGCGTGCTAGCACTTATGTAGTGTAGTTTTGAAACTTCGAATTTGGAGGGCTGACCGTCAAAACTATTAAACCAGGCTCCGGCTCGGCGTATGACAATGCACGACACGGGACCCTCTTAGTAAGGCCGTCCGCCCCACACCTAGCTTAGCTCACCTCAGGGCACCGAAGCGACGAGACTGCTTTTTCAAGTATCTTTCTTTCCTAGCCCTTCATGGTGATTGTTCAGGAGATGCTTGCTTAAGACCGTATGGAATCCCCCGATCTCACGTTTAGTTTATTAGGTGCGGCGCGGGCTAAGAAGAAAGAAGCAGGCAAATCGCTCTAGGTTAAAATAAAAACCTACCTCGGTTAACTACTTTCTAAAACTATTACTGCAGATCGACATCGGAGGTGGCCCAAACCTAGGCTGTGACGCTTCCTGTTGAGTTGACTTGAAGTTCGTTTACACAGTAAGAGAAAGACAATTAGAAAGAATGGGAATTAAATAAACTTTTTTAGATTCTATTATTTATAATTGCATCAACATAACCAACACATTCTAAAGCGATATAGGCATTTATCCCATCCATCAACCGAGAAAAACGCCTGCGTTACACTAAAAGTTCAAGCGCTTCTTTATTCAAAACAAAAATAACACCTCCACTATACTAGTTATGGAGGGGATTCGGGCCGGATGGAACAAGGCGCTTCGAACCATATACTACTGTTGCTGGAATGAAACGCAGCCTCGGAACAGAATTATGCTGCTTGCGGGTCCCTTGGATCATGGGCCACAGCTATTTGGGTTTAGACCGCTGAACATCATTTGGATGGGCCGAGGCTATATGGGCTTAGGCCTTTTGATGGCTGTCATTTTCTGGGCTATTTGGATAGATTCAGATCCTTTCATGTAGGAGAGTCTTTGATGAGCTCGGATCCTTTTGATGATTTCATGTGAGGAGCTGCCACCTTTGGCGGGCTTTGAATTTGGATAGATCCAGCGGGCCTTCTTGCATGGACTTGGGCCTGCTTTGATGATGGGTAGGCTTGTTGTGCTTTGGCCCTTCTGTGGGCTTTCATCGAAGAAAGCAGGCTTGACAGGCCTGGAGAGAAATAGTATGGTATTAAAAAAACTCTTACTTATGTAAGTATAATGAATACTAATTGTAAATTGTTTACCTCTTTTAATAAATTGAATATAAAGTAAAATCAAATATAATGCCCCTACCCTATTTACCAGTATAAGATTCATGAAAAGAGTCAGACAACAGTCCCCCTTGTTAGTAGCTAGCTATTATTTGATAGTAAATGAGTAGAACTGAAATTCTAAGCGCTCCTAGCTCAGAAACCACACAAAGACAAACACATGGAGGCCCAGTCCAACTCATAAATCATAGACTAACCAAAGAAAGCACATGGGGATATGGGACGCGTGTCTAGTTCTCATTGGAAAGGAATCGGCTGAATATTCTTTCTGTCTCCCGCCTGACACAGTTTGACAGGCCGTGATACCTGATTGGCTCAAAATCAATAGTTGTCGAAATAATATCAAGAGAACAAGCACGCGGGAAAAAGCAAGCGTCTGGTCAGATCAATCAAGAAAGAAATAGGGGTTCGGCCTCACTTCGATCGCCTAAGCAAGGACGGAGCTGGCGAGTGACGATTGGCCGAGGGGCCCTTGGGCCTAAGGGAATAGATTGTAGCTGGGTACAAATGGGCCGGTTAAAGACGAGTAGGCAGGGTACGACGAAGCCCGCGGGGTGACACATGGTTGTACTGGTCAGCTTTGGGCTGGAGATTGACGATTGACTGAGCGTGCTTTGGCAGCTCGTGGTGGAGTACTCTCTGACGGATTCGCTCTATTATTGCCTCCTATTCCTGAGGGAGTGATCGGGATTAAGCAGCGTGGCGATACCCGCGAAAAAGAAAGGACTATTTTATTCGCTTTTTTGGGTGGGCCTTTCGTACTCCAATCCGTACGGGGAGAATTATTCAGCGCACTAAAATATAGTGGATGTGGTTCCATATTCATGAAAAGCCAGGTTTGAACCATCTTACTCCACTAAGACTACCTTTCTTACTAATAATAAGAAAGAGTTAAGGGCGCCCAAGGCCTATAAATAGAAGCTTCTTTCAGCTCTCTTTGGCAAAGGGCACTTAGAAGTCGGCAAGAAAGTGAGTAGATATGGATAACGCGAACAGACTTCACGAAATTGAGCAAGAAATACGTCAGGTGGAAAACAGGAAGCTCCAATGCGAGCAAAGGCTTGGTCTCTTCTGGGAACACATGCCGCCGATCGATCCAAATCTCATACGAGATTATATGCTCTCTCTACAGAGAGAGATAAGCTCCTGCGAAAACAGGAAGAGGGCCCTCCTCGACGAACAAAAAGAGCTCCTTGTGCAGGCCGCCACCTTCGGTGACCGGGGAGACTAGAATAGAAGAGTCCGTCGACTCTTTCTAGAAGATTTTAATAAGTGTCTGTAGACGCAAAGTAGTGTTTTTTAATGTATGGTGTTCTTTGTCTTTTTTTAGTGGGGATCTACTCCGATGCTTACTGGAGATAGACTCCTATCTATGCTAACTATCTTTGTTTGGTTTTATTTGTTATGTTTGCATGTATGGGAAAAACCCTAGTGTAAAATGTTTACTACTTATGCTAATATAATTATTATTTTACGCTAGGAGATGAAAAAGTCTTCAATGCCTTTTTTTTGGCGTAGCGGATGATTTTCCATTAATTCGATTGTTTTGGCGAGGTTCCCATCCATTAGGCTATTGTGGATCATCGCACAGAAGCGATCTCATAACTTATAATATTTTTTATCCTACTCATCGTAGGCTGTCTAAGAACCCGGAATCTGAGCTAGCCAATCTTGATAGCGCAGGCTGACCGGCAACCGACATGACGTCCTTTCTTTTCCTGCTTCTTTTCATCTTCGTTTTCGATCTCTGTTTTTGCGGCTAGATCCCCCTTCGTAGAACAGAAGTTTTGGAACCCTCATGGGCGGAACGTTTGCTATCGGAATCATGTCACCAAGAGCTTAAAAAAAGCACTTGAAAACTTCTACTCCCTTGGGGCTAGACTCCTTTCGCATATAAAAAAAGGTAGGCAAGCATAAATAGGTAGTTCGAATGGTTAAGCCACCTCAACCGTTACCGTCACTCTACACCGGTCCTTACCTCCGTCCCATAGTTTCAACTCAACAAACTTCCGTCCCTTCTATACGAAACTCACCTCTGGTCACTAGATGAAAGGATGTATGGAATAGGAGTAGCAAGCCGAACTCGTTGTAGTCTCTGTCCCACCCCTGTCCCGTTACCTACGTACCCTGTCGTTCCTCTCCCGTTGGTATCGTACCTTCGTTCTAGTGGTTAACTGCTTGTTCGAGTTCGAGGAGACATTTTCTTTGGTAGGTCGAACTTGAAAGAAGAAATGAAGAAGGAGTTCAGGCTTATTCAAAGTCTCTCGTCCCAACGACGGGCGAACGGCGCTCTCGGCCAGAATCTGAATCCGCAGGCCTTCTATCCGACGGGTCTCAAGGCGAGGTTATTAAGGAATTGACTCGGATTCATCCAATACCCCTGGGCGAAGCAATGAGCACTCGACCTTACTTATATTGGTCCCAGGTGTTCGGGAGGAGTGAACAAAAGCAGAGGGGGTCGATCGACCAACATCAGATAGAGATGCCAGGTTGAAGGATATAGGTGCTTGCTGGACTTGATGGACTTGAATCTCCTAATTTCAGGGATGTAGGGGAATGATCAAGATCAGAGTCAGAGGAAGGCGAGAAGACAGTTATGTTCCTCCGAACAATTTCTACCCATCCATTTCAATACCATCTTTTTAGAGTTTCTCAAAGATTACCAGCCTGGTCATAAAGAGATATGTCGGGGAGCGCCCGTGGAGCATCATCTGGTTTTGGCTGAAGGGGGCCAACCCAGTCAAGCAAAAGCGAAGAAGCGGAAGTGAAGTAGAGTAGAGTAGAGGAAGATGAGCAATTTGAGAAAGGAGAGACAAGACGCGCAGCTCCGTGAAGGAAATGCACTAATAACCAACACCGGATAGGCGGCATAGCGGAGCTGCTTTGAGTGAGAGAGGGGAAGAAGGGGGGAAGGCTTTATAGGAGTAGGGGTGCCAGAAAGAAAGGATTAGGATAGGAATGAAAGGTTTGATAGGCAAGGCTATCACGCCGGGATAAGACTGTAGGAGATCAGAAGCTTATGGCGGGAAGAATGGATTACGGAGGGTACGGGGAAATGAAAGCTTCCCCGGCTGGGGGGGATGGGTGATCGAAGTCGTGTTCTGCGTTTCCCCCCGGCAGGTGGGAGAGTATCCCTTCGAAAGAGCTGCTTTCCAGTTCATATGCTCTATGGCATTCCGGATCGACCCTTCTAGCGTGCATTTTAAGGCACGTTGTGGCGCGTCCTTGGTAGATTGTACCTCATGCTTCCTACCCATGCCTTGCCCTTAGGGGTTTTTCGATGTCTAAATATGCTTCGAAGCCGATGAGACGCGTGGGACTACAGCTTGAGTCTTTCCGTCGATAGCAGGAAGCCTCAAGCCCGCAACTGATCTTTCCTCTGCACAGATACCACTCCATCTTTTACACCGATGTCTCGTACTCTCTCGACCAGGTCATCATAAGAAAAATACTGCTAAATCTTTCCGAAGTGAGAGAAGGAGGGAAGGCGCGCTACAACTAAGATAACAGGCAGCTGAAGTTAGCTAGCTAGGCTAGCGCGCAATGGCTTTCTCTGAAAGGGGCTCGCTTCTTCAAGCTCCGCCCAACCTATACAAGGTGCTGCTCGCTTTCTCTCAGCCACTAGTGGCTTATGTAGTGGTCGGCATTCCTACGTGCTCCTCCTTGCCCCCCTACTTAAGAATCCAAAGGTCACCTTTGGATGTTGTCGTGACGCTTTGGTTACGAAGGTTACCGGGGTCTAGGTTTATGGATGGATTCAGTCAGCGAAAGTCCCTCAAACTCAATCAATATCAACAAGATGTCGTGACCGGTTAGGCTTGGTTGATTTTGTCAGAAACGAAAGTAGGTTTAGGGGCTTCATTGATTAGTACACCTCCGGTGCTGGTAAGGACGGGACCGTGGTCGTCCGTCTCCGGTTTGCCGGCCGATAAGATCTCTGAGATTGACCAGCCAGCTGGGTTGGTTTGGCTATTCCTTTCTATTGAAAAGGAGTCAGCTGTCTGCGCGAGTCACCTTCTTCTAGGCTCCGAGTCACCTTCTTCTAGGCTCCGCTGGACGACACGGCATTCTCGTTCAAATATAGGCCGGCCATACTTGTGATGGTTCCCAAGGATCCAATATGACCACTTAGGTCTACGTTGCCACGATATTGTTCTATGGAAGCGGGCGGGCTGTTAGAAGTTCGGCCCGGTTTTTTTTGGTGTCGTAGGGCAGGGATTGACCTTTCTAACGCATATTCAGTCGTACCGGCATGGCCCCACTGATTTGTTTTCGATCGGAGCATCAAGCAACGCAACCCGGTTCTACTTGACTAAGCCCCGTGCTCGTCCAAGGAGGGAGGTTGCTTTACCCAACTCCTTTTTTGATAACAGGGCAGAAAGCCCCGACCCGACATTCATTAGTTTCGAATGAAGAATGAAGAGTGCCCTGCCCAAAAAAGAAAAAGCACCTACTCCTATCAAAATGAAAAGCGTGACTTTACTAAACAGGCAAGAAAAGGCCTAACTATTCTATTAGTAAAGCGCTAACGCCCTATCTATAGTCAGGGGCCTTTTCAATAAGGCTCACGCTAGGCGCTCACGTTTTTTGGCTTCGCTAAAATCGAATAGTTTTTAGTTGGTAAAGACCCACCCCTTGTTTCAGTCAGAATGAGTCCCCGGGACCCCGGGACATTGGCTTCCGCCAACAGTGGACTATTAAGGATCGCATCCCGCGCATATTCTACATTATAGCCTGCAACTGATTCAGCTTCCGCTTCTGGGAGATCAAACGGAGCTCGATTAGTTTCTGCTAGACGAGAAATGAAGAACATAACCAATACAGGAAACAAGGGAATACCGGACCATATCTGCTTTTGCGCCATGACAATCTCACTCGAATTACGGGGACCTACACATATTAGTACAGTATACCGGGGTCTCCGGCCAGAACCACACGTGCAAGTTTCCCTGCATGTGGCTCGTCCGTGCTTTCCGAGGCGCTGCCTGTGACTCAGCATGGTAGAAGGGGGCGGAACTGCACACTTTCGTGTTCAGGGCATTGTCCGAGTGAGTAGGCAGCGCCTACCAAGCAAAGCTTTCTTGAAGAGGCTGGGCTGGTTCCTTTTCGGCGCCCGCCTTTTATTTCGATGTTGGGGCAAGGCAAGCCCCAGGAAAGTATAGGTTGGCTCCCAGCTCTATCTCGGCCGGCATCCTGCTCGCGAGGGGGTGGAGTCCTGAAGCGAACTACTCATTGCTGTCTTGCCCCAACCCAAGGAAGGGCATTTGGTGAGGAGCATTCTTTTGAGGGAGGGAAAGCGTGGTTGACAAGCCACTTCGAGGAGGCGACTGGACTGGAGTGCTTTCATCAAATGATGCATGTGGGCTGAGCCATTCCCATCCCAAGTGGTGGCCCGATTCGGCCTAGCCCGGTCGGGAAGAGATTCACATAGAGACTACTGCTATCCGGGAATCTCTTTCTATGTTAGCTATCGGGGGCGGGCTTTCCGATGGTAGTCCCGCTGCGGCCTCTGACCGTCCGCCCCGTCTCATCTTGATTTGGCTATACTTGTATGTAGCCAGCCATGTTAGAAAAAACATGAGAGCCTTTTTTTTAGCCTTTAGAAAAAGGCTCTCATCAGTCAGCTCGGCCCCTTTCCTATTCAGCCTTGCCGCCTATGTTGAGAATAGGTCCCGTTCAGTTCAAGCGGCCCGCCTTTATTCATCTATACCAGCTGCCATGCACGACCCAATAGGAACGATTTCAGCGCCCCTGCCCCTCTCTAGATAAGAAGCAGAACGCACCATCACCTACAGCCCTTTCCTCTGCCGGGGGCTTCCACGAAATGAAAAGGGGCGGCATCGTCGTATGCTCGACATTTGTTGCCCTGGTTTATATCCCGGAGTACTCCTATGGCCGATCTGTCACCCAACCTACTTAAACAACCTAAAGGCTTGGCCCCGTCCCGTTTGGAGAATGACCCCTTATGGCACGGCTTAGTCAGTTATTCTCGCAGTTCAGATAAGATTAAGACCGCCACTTCTCTGAAAGCATGGTTCTTGCCTTCCTCTCTCCTCCCTCCTTGGAGCTCGTCCATTCGTCGGGTGATCCCTTGCTCTCACGTTCGAGTGTTTGCTCGTCGTTTAGGCCGGTGAGTGAGATTTCTGCTCATTGCAGTCACCTCCGGGGTTCTTCGCACCTGGATAGTA